ATTGTAATCCCGATCTCGCGGATATTTCTATTCCAGCAAATGATGACGCTATAGCTTCAATTCGATTCATTCTTAACAAATTAGTATTCGCAATTTGTGAGGGTCGTTCTAGCTATATACAAAATTCTTGATTAATAATAAGATAAATAAATCAAATTTTTTTTGAGGGAGGGGCTCCCTGTATTTCGATTTCTAAAATCGGTTACTACTTACTGAATCATACAAAAGAAAAAGAGATAAAAAACTGGGGATATTGTGTGATTAGTTTAGTTGGTACCCAAAACTAAAATATAAAATTAAAGTAAATTAAATAAAAAGGGGGGATCTTGAATCAAAATAATTTAAAGTTCTTATTTCTGTCAGAGGGCAATATGAATGTTTTATCATGTTCCATCAACACACTAATAAAAGAAGGGTTATATGAGATATCTGGTGTCGAAGTAGGCCAACATTTCTATTGGCAAATAGGGGGTTTCCAAGTCCATGCCCAAGTCCTTATTACTTCTTGGGTTGTAATTGCTATCTTATTAGGTTCCGCAGTTATAGCGGTTCGCAATCCCCAAACCATTCCAACTGACGGCCAAAATTTCTTTGAATTTGTCCTTGAATTCATTCGAGACGTGAGTCAAACCCAGATTGGAGAAGAATATGGTCCATGGGTTCCCTTTATTGGAACCCTGTTTTTATTTATTTTTGTTTCTAACTGGTCAGGAGCCCTTTTACCGTGGAAAATTATCCAGTTACCTCAAGGGGAGTTAGCAGCACCAACGAATGATATAAATACGACGGTTGCTTTAGCTTTACTCACATCAGTAGCCTATTTTTATGCGGGTCTTAGCAAAAAAGGATTAGGGTATTTCAGTAAATACATTCAACCAACTCCAATTCTTTTACCCATTAACATCTTAGAAGATTTTACAAAACCCCTATCACTTAGTTTTCGACTTTTCGGAAATATATTAGCCGATGAATTAGTAGTTGTTGTTCTTGTTTCTTTAGTACCTTTAGTGGTTCCTATACCTGTCATGTTCCTTGGATTATTTACAAGCGGGATTCAAGCTCTCATTTTTGCCACTTTAGCTGCGGCTTATATAGGTGAATCTATGGAGGGTCATCATTAACTATTTTTTTATTCATTGTTAGCCCAATTGTAGAATAGTTGGTTTACGTTATGTAAGAAACACTTGTATATGTGATATTTGATATTGACTAGGTATATATGAGTTAAAGATCTATATAATCTGTCCCACTACGTTTGTGAATTTCGATTTAGATAGGGATTCCATTAGAAGTTCTTCCTTTTTATCTGTGAATTGGCTGAAAAAAGTGATAAAAAAAGAACGAAGAATTCAAATAATGGTTCACAAAAAAATAAATGGCATAAAAAAGTCGTATATATATATATTATGAATTTTTAAAAATCCCGTGGATAGGAGCTAATATCAAAGTAATTCTTTGGTTCAATAATATTATTATATTAGTTCAATTTAAGTTTTTGGTTTTTTTGGCTGGATGAATCTTAGCGATGACTTAATTATAATTAAGTCCTAACTCATCGGATGATTGTATCATTAACTATTTCTTTATTTTGGTGTGAGGAACTTATCATGAATCCACTGATTTCTGCTGCTTCGGTTATTGCTGCTGGGTTGGCTGTTGGGCTTGCTTCTATTGGACCTGGAGTTGGTCAAGGTACAGCTGCGGGTCAAGCTGTCGAAGGTATCGCGAGACAACCTGAGGCAGAAGGAAAAATACGAGGTACTTTATTGCTTAGTTTGGCTTTTATGGAAGCTTTAACAATTTATGGCCTGGTTGTAGCATTAGCGCTTTTATTTGCGAATCCTTTTGTTTAATCCTATAAATAAGAAAATTCTGGATTTTTTTTCGTAGTTTTTTTTAATTCTATCAAGATTTAACTCCTACAATTATTTATTGAGACAACAATCCTTGGGAAGGACTAATTTGAGGATGGGGAATTAGTACATCGATTAGCTTTCTTCCTTCCCCTTATTCTTTTAGTTTAATGTAGTTTAATGGAAACTTTTTTTAAGGAATGTTGTGAAAAACGGAGGTTTTTTTAAATTGACATAAAACTTGGTCTCAAATTCTAGCTTAATTCTAATAAGTCTCATTATTATTATTGAAAATTAAAAATTTTGGAAAATACATTTGTAAATAGAATAGGTTTTTTATTCTGTTTACAAATATCCAAATAGGTAAATTAAATTATTAAATTAAATTTTCTTTTTATTGAAAAAAAAAATAAAAAAAAAAAAAAGGACAGAGTTCTTTTTTTTATAGTTTAGCTAGACGAGGAGATTATATGAAAAATTTAACCGATTCTTTCGTTTACTTGGGTCACTGGCCATCCGCCGGGAGTTTCGGGTTTAATACCGATATTTTAGCAACAAATCCAATAAATCTAAGTGTAGTCTTCGGTCTATTGATCTTTTTTGGAAAGGGAGTGTGTGTGAGTTGTTCATTTCAAGAATAGGCTGGA